TGTATCCATTTTTCATGATATGATGCATGGATCAGATATATCACGGCCAATTCCTCAGAAGATTCTTCCACAATGGACTCCGATAAGTGAGATTTCGAGTCAATGTTTACAGAATATTCTTCTGTCCGAAGAAAGGATTCATCGAAACAATGAGTCACCCGTTCCATTGATATGGGCACATCTGAGATCAACAAATGCTCGGGAGTTCCTCTATTCAATCTTTTTCCTTCTTCTTGTTGCTGGATATCTCGTTCGTATACATCTTCTCTTTGTTTCCCGAGCCTCTAGTGAGTTACAGACAGAGTTAGAAAAGATCAAATCTTTGATGATTCCATCATACATGATGGAATTTCGAAAACTTCTGGATAGGTATCCTACATCTGAACTGAATTCTTTCTGGTTAAAGAATCTCTTTCTAGTTGTTCTGGAACAATTAGGAGATTCTCTGGAAGAAATGCGGGGTTCTGCTTCTGGGGTCAAATCAATACGTTCTAAGAAGAAATATTGGAAGATCAATCTCATCGATCTTGTAAGTATCATACCAAATCCCATCAATCCAATCATTTTTTCGAGAAATACGAGACATCTAAGTCGTACAAGTAAAGAGATCTATTCATTGATAAGAAAAAAAAAAAACGTGAACGGTGATTGGATTGATGAGAAAATAGAATTCTGGGTCGCGAACAGTGATTTGATTGATGATGAAGAAAGAGAATTCTTGGTTCAGTTCTCCACCTTAACGACAGAAAGAAGGATTGATCAAATTCTATTGAATCTGACTCATAGTGATCATTTATCAAAGAATGACTCTGGTTATCAAATGATTGAACAACCGGGATCAATTTCCTTACGATACTTAGTTGACATTCATAAAAAGAATCTAATGAATTATGAGTTCAATAGATCCTGTTTAGCAGAAAGACGGATATTCCTTGCTCATTATCAGACAATCGCTTATTCACAAACCTCGTGCGGGGCTAATAGTTTTCATTCCCCATCTCCTCATGGAAAACCCTTTTCGCTCCGCTTAGCCCTATCCCCTTCTCGAGGTATTTTAGTGATAGGTTCTATAGGAACTGGACGATCCTGTTTGGTCAAATACCTAGCGACAAACTCCTATGTTCCTTTCATTACGGTATTTCCGAACAAGTTCTTGGATGACAAGCCTGAAGGTTATCCTATTGATGATAGTGATGATAGTGATGATAGTGATGATAGTGACGATATCGATATTGATGATGACCTTGATATTGATACGGAGCTGCTAACTATGTATATGACGCCAAAAATAGACCGATTTGATATCACCCTTCAATTCGAATTAGCAAAAGCAATGTCTCCTTGCATAATATGGATTCCAAACATTCATGATCTGCATGTGAATGAGTCGAATTACTTATCCCTCGGTCTATTAGAGAACTATCTCTCCAGGGATTGTGAAAGATGTTCCACTGGAAAGATTCTTGTTATTGCTTCGACTCATATTCCCCAAAAAGTGGATCCCGCTCTAATAGCTCCGAATCAATTAAATACATGCATTAAGATACGAAGGCTTCTTCTTCCACAACAACGAAAGCACTTTTTTATTCTTTCATATACTAGGGGATTTCACTTGGAAAAGAGGATGTTCCATACTAATGGATTCGGGTCCATAACCATGGGTTCCAATGCGCGAGATCTTGTAGCACTTATCAATGAGGCCCTATCAATTAGTATTACACAGAAGAAATCCATTATAGAAACTAATACAATTAGATCAGCTCTTCATAGAAAAACTTGGGATTTTCGATCCCAGATAAGATCGGTTCAGGATCATGGGATCCTTTTCTATCAGATAGGAAGGGCTGTTGCACAAAATGTACTTCTAAGTAATTGCCCCATAGATCCTATATCTATCTATATGAAGAAGAAATCATGTCAGGGAGGGGGTTCTTATTTGTACAAATGGTACTTCGAACTTGGAACGAGCATGAAGAAATTAACGATACTTCTTTATCTTTTGAGTTGTTCTGCCGGATCGGTCGCTCAAGATCTTTGGTCTTCATCCAGACCCAATGAAAAGAAGTGGATCACTTCTTATGGATTCGTTGAGAATGATTCTGATCTAGTTCATGGCCTATTACTATTAGAAGTAGTAGAAGTAGAAGGCGCTCTGGCTCTGGCGGGATCCTCGCGGACAGAAAAAGATTGCAGTCAGTTTGATAATAATCGAGTGACATTGCTTCTTCGGTCCGAACCAAGGCGCGGAGCGTTAGATATGATGCAAAATGGATCTTGTTCTATCGTTGATCAGAGATTTCTATATGAAAAATACAAATCGGAGTTTGAAGAAGGGGCCCTCGATCCGCAACAGATAGAGGAGGATTTATTCAATCACATAGTTTGGGCTCCTAGAATATGGCGCCCTTGTGGCAATCTATTTGATTGTATCGAAAGGCCCACTGAATTGGGATTTCCCTATTGGATTGGGTCATTTCGGGGCAAACGGATCATTTATCAT